AGACCAAAAATGAAAATAATATTGCCAGAGATTGACAAGGTAACATTTCCACTTCTTCATCAAAAGATGAGTCCCTTTTGAAGCCAGAATTGCTTTTCCTTGATATCGAACATAATGCATGAAAGGATCCGTGAAGAACCATAAAGTTTTCTGAAAATAATTACGGTACACTACTATAAGATGTTCTATTTTTCCATAGAACTGTATTCGCTCAAGAAAGGTTCCAGAAGATGTTAATCGTAAATAAGAGGATTGTTTACGAAGAAAAACGAATACAAATTCGCATTCAGATACATAAGAATTATATAGGAACCCAAATAGTCTTTTATTTTCTTTTGAAAAAACGTAAATTGATTTCTTCGGAGTAATGAGACTATTCCAATTATGATATTCGTGGAGAAAGAATCGCAATAAATGCAAAGATGGAACATCTTGAATCCGGCATTGAAGGATTTGAACCAAGATTTCCAAATGGATAGGATAAGGTATTAGTATATCTGACACATAATTTAAATGTGATAATTTGTCCTCTAAAAAGGGAAATATTGAATGAATAGATCGTAAATTCTGACATTTTGGTATTTCTTTTTCTTCGGGAAAAGATACTAATCGCGGCGAGAATGGAATTTCCACAATGATCGCAAAACCTTCTGATATCATCTGAGAAAAAAAATGAGAATAAAAATAAGTGTTGTGCCCAACGAATCGATTTTGGTTAGAATAATTAACCGAATTAATCAAATAATTCTGTTGATACATTCGAATAATTAAACGTTTCACAAGTACTGAACTAGATTTTTTGTCATAACCAATAATTTCCACGGGTTCGTAAAAAATCGAATCATTTAAACCATGATCATGAGCAAACGCGTAAATATACTCCTGAAAAAGAAGCGGATATAGGAAGTGTTGTTGCCGAGATCTATCTTTTTCTAAATATCCTTGTAATTCTTCCATTTACATTTCTACTTGAGCCAGAGGCAGGAGGTTTTTCTTGGTTTATCAAATGATACATACATAGTGCAATATGGTCAGAACAGGGTATTATGTATTGTATTATGTATATACTATAGTAAGAAAAAAAGATATACCCTGGAAACAAAACAGGGAGTCCAATCAATAGATCTTTTTACCTTCCTTTTCTATCCAATTGGTTTATGTTCGTTATAATTACAACAGGAGAAAAAATCCTTTATTTTTGCAACCCAATTGCTCTTTTGACTTTGGAATAAATTCTCTTTATCAATATACTGTTTCTTCTACACATCCGCCTACAATCCATAATAAAGAATAATTAGGATTCTGAAAAAAAAAAAAGAAAAAATCAATGGTTCACTCACAGGAGAACCCACTCTTTCCCGCATTAGGCACTAATTCATTTTTAACGTCTAATTAGATCGGGTAATCATTCCAATTAAGAACATAAGCTCGTTGCTTTTTATTTTACCAGAATTGGAGCCATAGAGCTCTATCCATTTATTCACTAGACCCAACTGTATTTGTCCCCTTCCTAAAATCAAAACAATCTTTTGGAACTGTAACGATCCGGTAAGGATAAACTCAAAGTTCTACTTTAACTTTGACTTTCAAATTAAATAAATTAATAAAATAAGAAATTGATTTTATTACGACATGCTGTTTTTTCCATTCATTACCCTTGAGGATCAGTCGTGGTCTTATAGACTATACCAATAGTCTGGACGAATTCGTTGCTTCATCCAAATGTGTAAAAGATCATAGTCGCACTTAAAAGCCGAGTACTCTACCGTTGAGTTAGCAACCCGGATAAATAGGATATGTAGATACGATCGAAATACAAAAATCAATTGAATTGCACTGCACGACCCTATCAAAACATTGAACTAGCAACACATCGAAAAGAAAGATTTTCTGATCAATTATAAACAAAAAATACCAAAATGAGCAGATCGGATTAAAAAAATTCCCAATCGAAATGTAAAAATTATGACAGACCACCCATTTTTTATCAAATTCTTTTTGGATTTTACTTAAGAAAATACATCTTGTATGAGAGTAAATGCAGCAAGGCAAACCCATCATTTGAGTGAAGGAAACAAAAAAACCAATATGGGGTGGGGATAAACAGCCCTCTTTATCTACGATCGAATTATATTTGTTCGATACACCATTGTCAATATAAATGCAATGTTGAGAAAATAAATCAAGTAAATAAAATAAAGACTTGTGTTGGATTGGCACAACATAAACATAAATAAGAAATTGAAACGGAAAAAATGAAGGAAAAGGTAAAGAAAAAATCCCCGGTTTATTCAATCAATAAAAGTACGATGAGCAGGCTTAACCCCTTGTTTGTTGTTAAATTCAATTCCCCCACCAAAATATGAATAAAGCAAGAAAAAGGCAAATGGTGTGTAAATATAAATAATTACACAAGGATAGATACTAGTTACCCTCCCCTACTTTATTTTATTTATTTCCAAATTTGGTTTTTTACTTTAATTAACTCGAAGTTCTTTCTTTAAAGAATTCTGCCTTCCTTAAAATATCATAAACAGTTCCTGTAGGTTGAGCACCTTTTTCAAAGAAATATAGAATAGCAGGAACGTTTAAATAAGTTTGATTCTTTATCGGATCGTAAAAACCCACTTTTCGAAGATCTCTTCCTTCTCTTCTGGATCGAGCATCAATTGCAACGATTCGATAGATGGCTCATTGGGATAGATGTAAATAAACAACGCCCCCCCTAGAAACGTATAGGAGGTTTTTTCCTCATACGGCTCGCGAAAAATGATTCTAATTTCTGTATATAATAGCAAGTGGATCCATAAAATCATGAATTTTACTATGATTTGAATTTAGTACTTTTTTCTTCTTCCTTACAGAAAAAGGAAGAAATCTCATTCATACTCATAACTCAAGTTGGGTAATTCTGACAAGAAAATCCTTAGACATTTATTGAGCCGTCTCTAAACTCTTTTGTTTGTCTCATTTCGAATCTAGTTTTATTCCTCAGTCTGATCCAATTGTTGAGACAATTGAAAATAGTGTTTCCTTGTTTCGGAATCCTTTATCTTCGCTTTGTGAAATCATTGGGTTTAGACATTACCTCGGGGATCCTTATTCCTTTCAAAATGGCAGCAACATACCCCTTTTTGTTATTTCTTTCTATATAAATAGAATACGAACGATTGATTCCCTTGTGATACACTTTTCATCGAAATAGTTTTACCAATTTCGAAAAATTGGACTTTGCAAACTTGTTCTGAATTTGAACCTTTCAATTTAGAATTTATATATAGTGAGGATATGCTTACAAAGTTGGTCTAACTTATTGATTTTCACTAACCCTAGATTCTTTCCCTTGAAAAATGAATCAATCTTTTCTTCTCGAGCTTCATAATGTACTATTTACTTATAACCCAACACAAATTAGGTTCCGGGCGGAACAAACTATGTCGAGCCAAGAGCATCTTCATTACTATAGAAGACGGCGGATGTCAAAATCCACAGCCGATCATGTCCTTCAAGTCGCACGTTGCTTTCTACCACATCGTTTTAAACGAAGTTTTACCATAACATTCCTCTAATTGAAATTTCAAAGCGGTATGGAATTGATTCAATATAAAATCATGAATAGTCATTGGTTCAACCGGTATATAATAGTCCATACTTTCTATCTACGGATAAATAAATATTTATCCGGATAAGGGTCAGCAAGGATCGAATTTATTTAATTTAACCCCATATTCTATCATATGAATGAAAATATTTATTTTTATTTCTAAATAAGGCGAATAAACGAGTTTGCTTAAGACTTATTATTTACATCTTCAACAGATTGTTCGAGACGATCAATCACGAAGGATCCAGTTTTCTCGAACAAATAAATTATAAACCTCCAAAAGAGGTTTCTATAGTAGAATACTAATGATTTCCAATCCCGAAATCAAATCAATTAGTAACCAAATAAGTTATTCCAATGACCCGAAAAAGTCGAAATTTTGATAATATAGATTTCTCATACTTCTTCCAGTACCAATTCCGGTACCAATCAAAAAAAAAATGAAGTAAAAAAGAAAAACGATCTCGTGTAAGGTAAAATTGGGTTCTTTACATTATTGTTATTCTTTCTTTCATCTGAAAGAGAAAATCTGAATCAAGAATCAGAGAAGTATGATCTTTTCGGATCTATCATATACAACTAAGAGTTCTTACCTTAGCCGGGGTAATTCTAATTATAGATATTTAAAAAATCGCAGATCCTTTTCACTTAACCGAAAAGCCCTTGTTACTGAAATACAACAATACAATAAAAATACATAATATATATCATATAGGCATAGGCCTTGTTTTTTATACAGATTTTGTTTTACTTCTTCAAGAATTTTTCGATCAATTCTAAAGTCAAGTAGATGGAATATACGAATTTCTCCCCAATCACTACATTACATTGATTTACAATGGTTCATTTGAACCAGCTAATATCTAAGATACAAAAAAATAAGGTCCAGATCAATCCGTTTTTCCTATTTTTTTTTCCGCGCAAACCCAACTTTAATTAGAAGTTTTAAGACCTGTGATGAAATTCAAAACTCCCCACTCTTTAATCTCTACATTCTATGTGGAATTGGGCGGGATACCTTTTATTTTCTTTTTATTGACTATAGAGAGGTCTTTCTCTCACATTGTGATTCAGAATGCATCATGTGATAATTCCCATTTCATAGGTATTAGATATGGGACATAAAGTTTCTCTAAGGAACTCATTTCAAAATGAATATGAAACGAATATGAGTAGTACGAGCATATCCTGAATGTTTATGATATAATAGACCAAAAATCTCTTTTTTGAATGAAAATAAAGATATTGAATTTTACCCACATTTGACACTTGATTCCGTTTGTGAGAAACCAAATGAATTCTCAGATATGATTCTTAGAACCGTTCTGAAAATTAATAAGAAAAGATTTTTCCCTTTAACAAATTCTTGTTTCATGTGGAATGCAGTGTGATCCCACCTTTCGTTTCATGAAAGACGATCTGGGACGGAAGGATTCGAACCTCCGAATAACGGGACCAAAACCCGCTGCCTTACCGCTTGGCCACGCCCCATTTTGATTTCTGTTTGATACTAATCAACACTAATATTGGTATTGGTTATTCGTCAATCTCAACCCAAATACATAAAAACATATGGGATATTTTGTTGCTAGGATTCAAGACATGTAGATATAGAATCAAAAAAATTCATTGATCATTACATGGAATTCAATTAAGATATTGTATGAAAGTTGAATTCCTTATATTCTCATTTTAGAATGATAATGGGGGGAGGGATTTTTTATTTGGGAGAGTCCGAACCGAAGAAAAAGGAGGATTTCTTGATCTGCCTTTTTCATTTTTCCCTTATAAAAATAACTCAAAATTATCTAATCCACAAGAACGAAATGCTTGTTATGCTTAATATCTTTAGTTTAATCGGTATCTGTCTTAATTCTGTCCTTTATTCGAGTAGTTTTTTCTTCGCCAAATTGCCCGAAGCTTATGCCATTTTCAATCCAATCGTAGATGTTATGCCTGTCATACCTGTACTCTTTTTTCTCTTAGCCTTTGTTTGGCAAGCCGCTGTAAGTTTTCGATGAAATCTTTAATACTCTGCTAAATTGATGATGTATTCGATAAAAAAATTCTAAAAATTGATAAGATCAGATAAGTCTTACATTACGAACCCTCGATTCAAAAATCTAAATTCTTGTATATTGAATGAATAACCGCAGCGATGAATTTGGATCAGCCTTTTCCCCGTTCTGACCTTCCAGAAAGTATGGACTATTAGGTACTCCACAATACCTAATTATTGATATGACAAGAAATTTCGGTTAACGAATGAATAAAAATCTTATTACAAATAAATTCGTTAAAATAAAATGACTTTTCAAGAAAAGACTTCATTTTATTTTTCATTTTTCGGGGTGTCAAAACAAAAAAAATGGTATATGTGGTAAAAAATAGGTAATCTATTCCCCCTTTTTCAAAAAAAAAATGATCTTGGAGATTGTGTAATGCTTACTCTCAAACTCTTTGTTTACACAGTAGTGATATTCTTTGTTTCCCTTTTTATCTTTGGATTCTTATCTAATGATCCAGGACGCAATCCTGGACGTGAGGAATAAAAAATTTCTAGTTTTTTTGCTTTTTTCTAAATTAATTCTTAATAATCTTATTTGTTTCATACATTTAACTATGAGAAAATCAAGTTATGAGAATCTTTTCAAATTAGAAAATCCCAAGTGATCAGAGAAAGCGGAAAGAGAGGGATTCGAACCCTCGGTACAAATAATTCGTACAACGGATTAGCAATCCGCCGCTTTAGTCCACTCAGCCATCTCTCCTAATTCCAAATTGAAAATTTGTTATGTGAGGTAACACGTGAAATAAAGATTGAGAAAAATCCACCTTCTTTTCTTTATTTTCCTTTTTTCATTTTCTTTATTTATTTTTATTTAATCTTATTTAACTTTATAATTAGAATTTAATTATTATTATTTATTTTATTACATTATTCTATTTTAATAATAGAATTTCTAAATTTCTATATTATTAATATATTATATTATTAATATAGAAATTTAGAAATTGGAAATATTCTAAAATATTCTAATAAATAATAGGAATTATTTAAATAGTTATTTAAATTTAAACTTAAACAAAGTATTTAATATTTAAATAAAATAAAAAGAAAGGTATATATTTATACTAAATAAAAATATATATATATAAATATATTTAAGAAAATATGTATAAGAAAAAAAAATATAAGAAAAATAAGAAAAAGATAGAAAAAAGCAATTGATCAGGAATTCAATATAGATAATGACTCAAAATGGATCTCCTCAATAGAAAGAATATCTTAGTTCTTTGATTTTATACGAAAGGTTTATTCTCCCGGCCTGATCCGCTTAAGTACTGGCCGGGACATTTATTCTTTTATTCCAATGAATCCTTCATAGATCAAACGATTCGATTTGGAATTTATATCAATCAAAAATACTTGTTATTGAAGCAACAACAACAAGAGAAATTTCCATTATCATTCCTATGATCGAAGTCCCATTTATTATTATTTAATTTAATATTTCTTTTTTATTCTTCTTTTTTTTTTATTGATTATTCTTTTTTTCTTTTTCTCAGTTTATTACTTAATTTCTTACTGTTGTCAAGTAAGGAATAAAAAAACACATATGATAACATATCATATATATATATATACATTAAACAATATTAAATTACATTTAACAATTTGAAATATTCAAAATATTTCTATTCTAACATATTTCTATTCTAATAGAATAGAATAGAACTCAATATAATTCATTTACTTCTTCAAGAGACAAAATTGGAACAGTTGAGATTCAATTGACCCGAATTCATAAGATCTGGCACTGGCAGTTGAAAAGAAGGTGAAAAAGGGGGGGTCCATGTATACAGAATTTCTAATTTTTATAGTCTAGCTTCAA